TGGCCAATCCATGGGTATACCATGAAGTTACAAAAGTTGTACCTGTGAACCAGCCCCCTAAAGCGAAATAAGCACAGGGAAAGAGCAATAGGCCGGACCAGCCTACAAAAACGAAACGGTCCCTCCGTAACCAATCATCCATAATATCAAATAAATCATTTTCTTCTTTGGCAAATTTACCAAGAGCTATAGTCATAGCGATCCTCCTATTCAACTACTTCAACCATTTCCGAACACGTCATCTCATTTCCAGGGCATGCGACAGTTCAATTATCTATGGACGATTCTTCGTTTAATGCCCCTTACAATACAATGGGTTTCGAAAATACAAATTCTTCTTTTTTCTTTTCTATTGGTCCATAAACTGACCCAGGCAAATCCATGAGTTCGATTCGATTAGTCCTTACTTACTTACTATATAACCATTTGAACCCCGAATTGTCCTCTAACTCATATTCCAGAGTATACCTTTTAACGGGTCAAAAAAAAAAGAAAATTCCTTTTTTCCCTGCCTATAAATTAAATATATTAAATATGAAATATTCAATAATGGTAGACTGAAAATGAAAGCCCCTTTCTCGCATTCGTTCTCTATTGCATTGCTGTAAAAGAACAATAAAACAATATCGGAATCGGATTTTGAAATCAAGGAAAGATATTGAAAAATAGATATTCGAAATATAAATATATATAATATACCCTTTTTTATATGTATCGGAAAAGAATAGCGATTTATTCCTATGGGGCGTCCATTAACAAGAAGATAAAATCTGAAATATCGACAAATTATTGTCTTTTGTGGTCTAAGGAACTAAAAAAGGAAATAAAAAAACCCGCTTTCTACAATTTAATATATATCGAATTTTAATATCAGAATAGCCGATATAGTCACGATTCAATGGGTCAGGTCCACTTATTTTTTTTTATTTAGAATTTTATGGTCGGTTTGGTAGGAACAATGGGGAAGTAGGAATACTTTGGTTTGGTGATTAATAAATAGGGGTTGGATATCTAGAATATTTATGTTATGTCTCAGGACAAAAAAATGGAAAAAATCATAAGATATGAAGGGGACTACTATGTCACTACAGGATAGAATCCCCCACCCAATAAGTTCAATTAGTCATTATAATAATGATTAAATGTTTCACTTTTTAACTATAACTCATAACAATAAGAGCTTATTATATTATAAATATTATAATGGTGGTTGCCTTTTTCTTTTTTTTAAATATCAACAATATCTGTATTCTTCGCTGAAAAACGAAGACTAAGACTTGAGTTTCATGAAAAAGCCCTTTATCGGATTTGAACCGATGACTTACGCCTTACCATGGCGTTACTCTACCACTGAGTTAAAAGGGCCCTATTCAATTCATGAATTAGGCATTTTCCATTCTGATTCTACCGCATATATGTATATATGCGGTAGAATCAGAATGGAAATAATGGAACAAGAAATTTTATTTACCTAGAAAGGAAAGTGGGTAAATTTTTTCTTATTTTCTTTTTTTTTGAGAAAAAATAATGTAGTGAATTGTTTCAAGACCGACCCCACTTGCTTTGTTTACTTTTACTGATCAATCAGAACAAGATTCACTTGATTGATACATGTACTAATCCCATATCGACATAGATTCAAGACATTTTCTTGAATCATGTAATGAGAAGATTAGTACCCTGAACCGAATTCATATAAAAGAAAATTTTTCTCGTTTTTGAATTTTCTGGTTTCGTGTGAGATAGTGATAGGCATATTATATTTCATTTGAACAAGAAACGAAGCAATGAGTGAAAATTGAAGAAAATAAATTAAATGAGGTTTTACCCCCCTACCCCTTTTTCTGTCGGACCAATTATTGCCTGAACTGAAGGAATCCTATACTTACTTTCTTTCGTTATATCGAATAGTATGGGATGCTTCATTCATGAAGCATCAAACCAAAAAATGTGAAAATTCTATAGAATCAGAGCATAGAAAGACTCTTCGGATCTAGCCATACCATTAGATTATATTGACAATTCCAAAAAACTGTTCATACTATCATCATAGTATGATGACGGTCGGGCGGATATGCCCCCATCGTCTAGTGGTTCAGGACATCTCTCTTTCAAGGAGGCAGCGGGGATTCGACTTCCCCTGGGGGTAGGGTACTACGAAAGGAAGTTGATCATGGATTATCAATAAGCCTAGAATGAATTCTTCCTGGGTCGATGCCCGAGCGGTTAATGGGGACGGACTGTAAATTCGTTGGCGACATGTCTACGCTGGTTCAAATCCAGCTCGGCCCAAGAATTCACCGCTCCATGAGTATAATATAACCAAGTTGTCCTACAGAAAAGAAACGGAAATGCCTGGTCCGTAAAATGTAGAAATAAAGAAAAAGGGTCAACTTTTTTGCTCTCTCTATGTTTTTTTTCTCATCTCATTGAAAGATTGATTATATATTATTAACAATAAATAAATAAAATAAAGAATCACTAGTTACTAAGAATCTGCGTCATTCTCAGTAAAGCCCGCGTTTATGTGGATATGATATCAATATATCATTCGCATATCTGTTACGTTACAACATGACGAGTAGAATGTTCTTATGAAACCATAAGAATATGTATGCTATACACCTCGCCGGGATTGTAGTTCAATCGGTCAGAGCACCGCCCTGTCAAGGCGGAAGCTGCGGGTTCGAGCCCCGTCAGTCCCGAACTAGGATCCGATGAATTTCTCAATTCATTTCTCTATTTTTCGCGAAAGGGAAGACGGGGAGCAAAAGCAAAATGGAATCCCCCGGTGCGAGGATTATTTCTTTTGTTTTTGTTTCGCATTTATCATCAGACAAATACGGGAATTTCCATTTCTTCCACTAGTACTGATTAATAGGGGAGAGACATATGTAGATTAGTACAATCGTTAGTATTGCTATATTCAGTATTTTAAGTTTAAGAGATACCATACCAATACTCACTTTCTTTTTCGATCCTTCTTGATCAATGAAATGGAATAGAGTGCCCATATTTTTATGGGGAGTACAGACGCAAATTGTCTTCGTTTGCGGAGCACTTTTCAGGTTAAAAAAAAACCTTTCTAATTCCGACTTTTTTTGTATCCTCAATTATTAATACTAATTGGAAACAATCCATTTCATTCTCATTTCAATTGTATACTGAATTTTTGATGTATACGTTCCAATCCCAATTCACAAAAGAGAATACTAATAACATAAAAGAAAAGACCAAACAACGCCCCTTTCTTATTCTTAGTAAAGTTTGAATATTCGATTTTTTATACTTAATCCTTTTTTCCATCTCACTTATACTGTTTGGGTCTGTGTATGACCCAGAGAATACCGGTCATATGATACCTCATAATTCTATGTACATAATTCTATGTATATGTATAAGTAGGAGCGTTGTATAAGGAAGATGATAGGTTATAGAAAAGAAAAAGTGGAAAAAAAGACGAAAATCCAATGATGGGTATTTCTGATCCAAAATCAAAACATTTTTGGTTTAGTATGGATAAAGGATCTTCCTATGTTATACTATTCAATTCTCGACGATGAATTGATTTGATAGATCAGAAATTGTTATTCATAATATTGATCTGATTCAGTATCATCAGGATGCAATTCATCCCATTGAATTTACAGGAGTCAAATTTTTCATCTCTATGGGATTAGATCCCGAGTTATTGCGAAACAAAAAAAAATAAGATTAGATTATGGAAGTCAATATTCTTGCACTTATTGCTACTGCACTGTTCATTCTAGTTCCTACTGCTTTTTTACTTATCATCTATGTAAAAACAGTCAGCCAAAATGATTAATTTGAATGAAACTTGAATTATTGGTTCTTATCAATGATTCAAGAAATGAAAGAAAGGAATTCAAACTCTAAGTCTTAAATTAAAAGAAATGGTTGGGCTGGAATCAGAAGTATCTTAGTAAGTAGCTAGTGTGGTAGAAAGAACTATATATAGTTCTTTCTACCACACTAGCTAGTATTGTGTACTTTTTTTTATTATATTATTATATAGATAAGTATTGTATATGAATATAGGCTTCATATAGATCAAATTACAATATGTATATACATATATTAGATGTACATATAGATAATACTCTAATTCTATTTCTTTTTTTTTTGATTTCCCATCTCAAGAAGTCATTGATTGAACAATTAACGGATGATCGGCGGAGTTATATGGTATGGTAACTTCTTCGGATTTGGAAAAGGAGTAGAGGAGACCCTGTCTATTTTTCGTGCTTAAATATGAGATGAGTCAAAAAAAAGCATAAAAAGATTTCTAGGAGTCTAAAACAAATGTTAAATGTGTGATATGTGGATCGCTCAACGAAAGAAAGATCTCATTTTATTGTGTGTAGGACCTCTTTGGACAATCACTAATCGCTTCGCTTCCAGTAGAAAGAAAATATGTATTGTCATAATAGCGGAACGACTTTTCTTTTAGAAAGGTAAAAGTAAAGAAAAAAAGTAGTAGGTATTGGTTTTTCTTATTGTAATATCCATAATTCTGATAAGAGCTGATTCACCAAAATAGAATATAGAATATTTAGGAAAAATTCGGTTTTTTAAAATCTCCTATCATACGTAGATTTGAGTTTCGAAATACAATTATGGTAATCATTCATTACTGTATTCCAGTACAATTTTGAAGACATTTTTTTTGAAGGCTTCGCAAAACGATCAATAAAGAATTGATCCAGTTCGATTGCTCAATCGATTACTCAATTAGTATTAGTAGTGCCCCAGCCCTAGAGTCCACTCCTTCCCCATACTACAAGTGAAAGGGAAAATGTAAAGACTACCATTAAAGCAGCCCAAGCAAGACTTACTATATCCATGTGAATTATGTCCCCTATTTCTATGAAGGAATTATTCTATTATTGATTAATAATCATAGTGGAATCAATGGCACATAGTCAAAATAGGATTTTGACTTAAGACTATTGATGAACCAAACCAATTCAATGAATACACTCGTAACAAGTTTCAATATTTTAGGATTTCCGGTAGAATCAGGAAGCATTAAGTACAAATACGATGATACACCCGCCCTTTCTTTGGAAATATCAAAGGAATGCTTCTAATAGAGCATGTAAGAATAGTAAGACCTATTGTTTTGTTTGTTTTAATACCTTTCTTTACTAAGCAAAAACATAAAAATATATATACCATCAAGATAGATAACTATCTATCTATCAGATACCTCTATTTCCTATTTGATCTAAGCTTACTGTCTTTCTTTCTGTGAAAGAATTGGGAAAACCCACCGCCACTATTACTACATACATTCTTTTTTTTTTCAACTTTGACCTTTACTCTATAAGAGTAGATCAACCATTTGCATGTCTGAGCACTCATAGCCTCTCGTGAGTCTGGATACAAAATATCCTCGGGCCTTTCCACAACTCCTAAATGGATTTCCCATCATCGTATCCGATCTAATTTAATACCCGATAGAGTCGCGAGACACTACTTTTATAAGGGTAGTAGTTTAAGAGTAAGAGATTTTGATATGATAGTCTTTCGTATAATCTCTTCTTAAATTCTAGTAGCAAAAACGGAGTGCCTCTTAGGAACCTTTGTATACCGAGATTTCTGACCTTAGTTCTGAATTCCGGAATTGACTCTCACCATTTATTTGGTTTTTCAATTGAATCAAATAAATGGCCCGAACCAATCATTAAATTAATAAGTGAGAGTTGTTTCATCCCTATTGATACGGGTTTGGGCTACACCCAGATTTTGAGAAAAAAATGACAGTCTTTTCTAAAACCTATGCTATGGGTTATAAAAATTAAGTATTGACACGCCCGCTTAGTCCTTTGCCTCTGCTTCTTGCTCCGCAAGAATTCATCGAATTAGATCGGCAGGATAAGAAATCAAAAATCTTTTGTTGATCAGGCGACACCCGGATTTGAACTGGGGATAAAGGATTTGCAGTCCCCCGCCTTACCACTTGGCCATGCCGCCAAATTGGATCCAAAATGGCTAAAAATATTATCCATATTCTATTACTAACTCTTTTTTGCTTTTTTTTATCTTGAATCCCGTTGTACTTATCCTTTTTTTATTCCTATTTTTTATTGGATCTAGTTTATATTATTCTCTTCGATTGATTGGATCTCAGAATATACATCACTTAAAAATTTCCCTTCTCTTTTCTATTGAGAGTAGAAAAAATGGATTTCCGACGACAGACTGAAAAATTCAGGGCAAATCCATTAACAATTTACTTTGAATTAGTGAACGGTTCTTCAATTTTTATCTCCACTGAAATTTTGTTTCCTTGAATGGCAAAAGAAAATAAAATGGATTTATGACTAATCACATTTTTTTTCAATAAACAATCCTTTTCAATTTCAATTATCAATTATAACAACATATATGTGTATATGTAAACCCCAGAACAGAATTTGTTACCCGGATACCGAGCCGGGCCTCTCTCTTAATGTACATATCCCTATAGAGAATCATCGTGTTTCAATTTTTCATTGAATATATTGAATAGAAAGAATTTTGATGGAGTGTGACCCATGTTGCCCCCCTAAGTGAAATTACAAGAAAAGGTGTGATATGTGGATAGATAGCCGTATTGGCATGTACTTAATAAATACAATACTATTCTTAATATATTTATATTACGCAATTCAATTGTATTCTATAAATTCCACCCACTACCAAAAAGAATCCGCGAATTCTTTTTTGAACATGAAATTTAGCGTGTAAAAAAAAAAGGAAACTCTATACTACTTCTTATTATTCTGTCTTTATCTCGTTTATATATCTCATTTATAGAGAGGAGATTGAATCTCAACCATTTATTTTTTTGGTATCCCATCGGATAATAATATCATAGTAATAGGTAGAAATTGGATCAATTTTGATATTCTATACAAGACTCCATATGTGTAAGTGACATAATTTTTTTCCGGGAATATTTTCTCAAATTATTTATATTTGTACCTGTCGCAAATTCGAACTCGCGTCGAAAATGCTCTTCATTCCTCCGTCTCGTCTCCGTTCATACGTATGAAATAGATATATGGAGTTGGCTAAAATTTTATGCGATTCAGTAAACAGAATATATATTCTATTATTGCTAGGTCGATCCATATGGTTCGATGAATAGTGAATCAATAATTGAATTTTTTCAATAAATAGGAAACTTAAGATTAAGATGCTCCGGAATGGAAATGAGGGAATGTCCACAATACCTGGATTTAGTCAGATACAATTTGAGGGATTTTGTAGGTTCATTGATCAGGGCTTGGCGGAAGAATTTTATAAGTTTCCAAAAATTGAAGATAGAGATCAAGAAATGGAATTTCAATTATTTGTGGAAAGATATAAATTGGTAGAGCCCCTGATAAAGGAAAGAGATGCTGTGTATGAATCACTCACATATTCTTCTGAATTATATGTCCCCGCGGGATTAATTTGGAAAACCAGTAGAGATATGCAACAACAAACCGT